CAATCTACCATGAGATAGTAGAAAATCCCTTGTCCTTTAGAAAGACCCCATACGAAGATAAAAAAGAATCCAAATTTCTGCCAGATCCCTTATTTCCCTGGGATTGTAGTTCAATCGGTTAGAGCACCGCCCTGTCAAGGCGGAAGCTGCGGGTTCGAGCCCCGCCAGTCCCGACGGATCCAATAAATACAAAAATCCATTTTTCCCTTTCTATGAACTAGTAAAGAATGTCAAGGGGTATACTTGCATTCCCAAAGCAAAAAGGAGTCTTGATTTCTTTTTTTTTTCCTATTTTTCCATCTCGCTTTTTTTGTTTGTTAGGTTCGGAACTATGTAATTAATTGAAGTGGAAAGGCAATCTGATGATCCTTCATCAGAAGATTCTCCAAGGAAGACGCAAAGGTGGGTTATAGAAAAAACAAGGAAACGGATGATAAATATCATTTCGGAGTAATTGAGTTAGGAATCAAAATTTTGATTCGGTATGGATAAAAGAACTTCCTATGTTATACTATTCAAGTCTTGACGACGGGTTGATTTGATAGATCAGATATTGTTATTCATGATAGTGATTCGGTTCAAGATCATCGAGAGGTAATTCATCCATTGAATTTACAGACGATAGACGAAAGATTTATCATCTCTAGGGGATTAAATCCCGAGTTATTGCGAAGTAAAAAACCGATGAGATTATGGAAGTAAATATTCTTGCATTTATTGCTACTGCACTATTCATTCTAGTTCCTACCGCCTTTCTACTTATCATTTACGTAAAAACAGTCAGTCAAAATGATTAATTCGATTGAATTTTCAAATGAATTTGAATCAAACTTTCCTTCCAAGTTCTTATCAAAAATTTACGAAGTAAAATGAAAGGGGTCCAATTTCACGTCTTAACTTAAATGAAATGAGCGCACTAGAATCGGAAATTATCTAAGAGATAGATAGTATGGTAGAAAAATTCATTTTTCTACCATACTATCTATCTCTTAGTCTATAAAGCTGTAATCTAGAATAAAGATAAACGCTTAAGTTTCTATATATTAATCTACAATATTCTCTTCCTATATGTGTATATTAATTCCATTTCCATATCAATATATTCCATATATTTTATGGAATTGACATAAGACCCAATTTGCTACATCTATTTGTTCCGCTCAATCTAAAATAATTCTTATTTTAGGATTCTAATTCCTTTCCTTTTACTAATAAGTAAGGGGAAACCTCGCCTATTTTTAACGCCATATGAAATAAGGTGATAAAGCCTAAACCGCCTTTCTAAAATTCGAATAGAAACCAAAGGGTAAATGCCCGATATGTAACCCGCCCGAGGCAAGATCTTATTATTGACCAGTCTCTCCTTAAACAACCACGATCTCGATATCATTTCTTATAGAAAGTGTGTATACGCTTAACAAAACGACTTCTTTTTTGAAGAGTCAAGAGGGAAATAAATAAAAAAAGAAAAACTTCCTTAGTATCCGTCTATAAAGATAGTAAGAGCCCCATTCCCATTGATTGAAATAGAAAATTTCGGAAGAATTTTAGGTTGGAATAAATTTCCAATCATCTGAATCCCTTTCTTTTCGAAGTACAAAGACGGGAGAAATATCTCTTGGATTGAAAGAGTATGATTCCTATCATAGATTACTCCATTGGAATCCAATGGGATTCCAAATTCAGAGTTTTGATTTTAAATAGTCCAAAGTGCGTTGCAGAACGATCTATAAAACAAGCGGGTTTGATTCCTGAACTCAATTAGTAGTACTTCTAAAGCCCACTTCTTCCCCACACTACGAGTGAAAGGGAAAATGTAAAGACTACCATTAAAGCAGCCCAAGCGAGACTTACTATATCCATGTGCATTATGTCCCCTAATCTCTATAAATACGAAGGAATTATTCCTCAGTAATAATAGTGGAATTAATGTCGCAGAGTCAAAAATGGGTTCTACCGAACACTATTGAGAAATCCATCCAATAAATCGATTATGATTTCGAGTTTTTTGGTGATTCAGGATTCAGGCGACACCCGGATTTGAACTGGGGAAAAAGGATTTGCAGTCCCCCGCCTTACCGCTCGGCCATGCCGCCAAAATGATAGAAAATAGGTGCAATTTTTTCCGGATTACGGAATTATTATTGTACTTGCATTTTGACTTCTGTTTTCCTTAATCCTTTTATTTACTAAAAAAAAAAGAAATACCCCTTTTGATTGGATTTGATCCATCCCTTTGATTGTATAGTATCTGAAAATACACAATGCTAAAAACATTCTCTCGTTTTTCTATTGAGAAAAAAAATGTGTATTTTTCAGACGAGAAATTTGAACCATTGACTCCTTACTTGGAATTCATGAACGATTCTGGGATTTGAATTTCAAATTGTGTTTTCCTAATGACAACATAAAAATGGAAGCAGAACTAATCAGTATTGATTTTTCAATTAAAAAAGATTTCTCAATTTCAATTATAACAAAACATATGAGTATATGTAAA